GTTGGATCCCCAAGTTTTTGGAATGCTCCAAACTCTACTTGAGCATCCAAATCTGGGTCAATACCAGCAAAAACATCTCTGAACAAGGTTCTAGCACCATGCCAAATGTGTCCGAAGAAGAAGAGCAAAGCAAACGAAGCATGCCCAAAAGTAAACCAACCCCTTGGACTGCTACGAAAAACACCATCGGATTTCAAAGTCGCACGATCTAATTCAAAAATTTCACCCAATTGAGCGCGTCTAGCATATTTTTTCACAGTAGCAGGATCACTATAACTGATTCCATTGAGTTCACCGCCGTAGAATTCAACGGTTACACCTACTTGTTCAACACTATACTTCGATTCTGCCCTTCTAAAAGGAACATCAGCTCTAACAATTCCATCGCCGTCTACCAAAACGACTGGAAATGTTTCAAAAAAAGTAGGCATACGACGTACAAAAAGCTCACGGCCTTCTTTATCTCTAAAGATAGGGTGTCCTAACCATCCAACCGCTATTCCATCTCCGTTATCCATTGAGCCTGCCCTGAATAATCCTCCTTTTGCCGGATTATTGCCGATATAATCATAAAAAGCTAATTTTTCAGGAATTTTAGACCAGGCTTCTGATAAACTTTGATTTTCGGCTAGCCCAGCGCTAATTCTTCGATATATCTCTTGCTGGAAGTAACCCTGATCCCATTGATAGCGAGTCGGACCAAATAATTCGATCGGGGTAGTTGCTGAACCATACCACATAGTTCCAGCAACAACAAAAGCTGCAAAAAAGACAGCTGCGATACTACTGGAAAGTACGGTTTCAATATTTCCCATACGCAATCCTTTGTATAGACGTTGTGGCGGTCGGACGCTAAGATGGAATAAACCCGCTAATATGCCCAATGTACCTGCTGCAATATGATGAGAAGCTATTCCTCCCGGAACAAAAGGATCAAACCCTTCCACGCCCCACGACGGATTTACAGGTTGTACTTTTCCCGTTAGTCCATAAGGATCGGACACCCATATTCCGGGACCATACAAGCCTGTTACATGAAATGCACCAAAACCAAAGCAAGCCACCCCGGAGAGAAATAAATGAATTCCAAAGATCTTGGGCAAATCCAAAGAAGGTTTTCCTGTCCGTTCATCACAAAATATTTCTAGATCCCAATAGACCCAATGCCAGATAGCTGCCAAAAAGCATAAGCCAGAAAACACAATATGTGCCCCAGCTACACCTTCGTAACTCCAAATTCCCGGATTCGTTACAGTCCCTCCTGTGATACTCCAACCTCCCCATGAATTGGTTATTCCTAACCGAGTCATGAAGGGAATAACGAACATACCCTGTCTCCACATTGGATCAAGAACAGGGTCAGAAGGATCAAAAACTGCTAATTCATACAGAGCCATCGAGCCCGCCCAACCAGCAACCAGAGCTGTATGCATTATATGAACGGAAAGCAACCGGCCGGGATCATTCAATACAACGGTATGAACACGATACCAAGGCAAACCCATGGAAAATACCCCTTTATCAAAGAAAAATAGACACTACGTAACTTTATTGCATTGAAAAAAACTATACTATGACTATCCTATGGACCTCCCTTGTTCGGTGGATTATTTCCTAAGAAGGGCTAGGTTACTATTTATTCTATTCTGTTTGTAATAATGGAATAATTCTGTTCGTAGGAACAAAGAGAAGCAGATTTATTCTATACTCGATAAGTACCAATACGCAATGGGGGGTTGGTACCATTTTCTATGAGTAAATGTTTATCATTAGAAGGACTTATTCGTAAAAATTTTCCTTTATTTATTTTGTCTTTCTTTCTAAATTTTTCTAATTTATGGATAAAATAAATATGATAAAGCCAATATTATAAAGACAATAAAAACATATTGTTACGTTTCCACATCAAAGTGAAATATAGTATTTAGTTCTTTTTTCTTTCAATTCATGCCTATTGGTGTTCCAAAAGTACCTTTCCGCAGTCCTGGAGAGGAAGATGCATCTTGGGTTGACGTATAGTGCGACTTGTCAGATATATTGGGTCATATGGGATTTCCCCGTTCTCTCCCCCGATCGAGATATCCTCTGTTTCGCCCAAGAAAGAGAAATTGAATCATCAAAAAATTGGAGCGTGAAGTGCAATTAGATGCATTCTTTGGGGAGATTCATAGTACTATTATCAATTAGAATAATTTATGGTTGGCTTTGGTTGGACTAAAAAATGAAGTATCCAGGCTCCGTTTAGAAAAAACCCAATTGGTAATATATCTATGATTACTACATGTATCATAAATGATTGCTGTTTGTTATTTGTAAAGTCATAACAAAAAGAAATGGTGATGGGAAGATTTGTCCTATATGTGCAAATCCAAATCGGGCAGATCTTTACCCGGAGTAGAGCATAGACCTAAAAAGATGAAAGAGACCCATTCAGGAACAAGAAAATACCATCGTGATTTGGATTGAATCTCGATGAAAGAATACATCAATGAGAAGTGAA